TTCCAGCTGTTAAAATGAGGTCTGCTTGCCTAGGACTCGACCTTGGTACTAATCCATAACGATCAAAGTCGAATCGTGAGCCTATTAATGAAGCAAATTCAATGAAACAACAACTGGTACCATAGAGAAGAGGCCATAAACTGGAAAGTCTTGACCAATTCGAAAGATCATTCGATGTAGTTGAAATAACTGAATTAGGGGATGTTTGGTCAAGTAATGGAAAATCAATCAAATTCATAACTGTCTCAATGTAATCTTTTCCTTCTTTTTTATTTTTTTGATTGTCTGAATATTCAGCTAAGACCATTCCAATGCTCCTTTTCGCCATGCATAAACTGAACCAACAATTAGGATAAGCACGAAAATGAAAGCTTCTATAAATACGGATACACCCAATACATCGAAACTCATTGCCCATGGATAAAGAAAGACCGTTTCAACATCAAAAACAACAAAAACTAGAGCAAACATGTAATAGCGGATTCGGAATTGTACCCAAGCGTCTCCCATGGGTTCTATACCTGATTCATAACTAGAGAGCTTCTCTGGTCCTTCACTAATCGGAGCTAAAACTCCGGAAATTACAAATGCCAAGATAGGAATAGCACCTGATATTATTAGAAATGCCCAGAAAATATCATATTCGTGAAGCAGAAACATAAATATTACTCCTATTAATGTGGAATAGGCTGAATTATTCGATTTGAATTGAAATTGTCAATTCATCCAGAACTTCTTAGGCGAAAAAAGAAAAATTTTTGATCAAACCCACATAGTTTAGAGTTTGTTTTCTATAGGGCATGTCTTGTTTAAAGATTCATACAACGGAACCCCACTTATATTTATTTTGCATTTCGATTCCATTTACATATAGTGTAGATATAGGATGCTCTTACACAAACAAAACTCTCTTACTTTGTCTCGGTTTCTCCCTAAAAACAAAATATAATAAAGTAATTAAATACAAATACTAAAATAGTATATAAATATACTCTAACTATAATAGTAATAAATAATACTACTAATATCTATCATATTAGTATAACTATGTTTTTGTTTTTATAGTTTAGTTAATTTGATTTCGAATTTCCAATTGAATTCATATATATTTATATTCGAATATTCGAATTTCATTTCCATTGGGGTAAAATGACTAGGGATTTCTAGCATATTCTACTTGAAGTATTCTTTTCATTAAAATCCAGGTAGAAAATCGTTGCTTCTATTGATTCGATAGGAATACATAAACATAATCTAATACATCGAACGATTCTATTCTATTTTATCTCCCTTCTTTGATCCTAGATTTCATCTCTATTTTCCTTACTTTATTGATTTGATTCAATCCGTTGAGTTGCGAGGAACCTTTACATATAACAACTCATATCTTTCTATACCAAAAAAATTAGAAACTTGGAATCTGTACTATACTCGCGGATCCTCTCAGAAATAAAAAGAATCGAGTACTAAAGAAAGACCGCGATTTGGGAAGAACAAAAATACTTGTTACGGCAATAACACTTAGTAAGACCAACCGATGGGTTGGGTTTCGCTACAAAAGGGGTTTGTTTTGGAGCAAACTTACACTACACAATGAAAGATAGCACAGAGTGATAGAATCAGTCATCAGTGGAATCATAAATGATCTACATAAGATACTTCTAATAGAAAAGAAAGAATCACACATTGTTGAACAATTCAATAGACCAAATCCCAAAACCGACCCAACTCATAGAATACAGAAGAAGGAACATTGATACATTAGGGACCAATTCATTATCTCTGCATTATATTTGAAACAACCAATTTGATTATTGTTCGGCCAAAAACTAATTAGTCGGAGTCGGGGGACTTCTACAAATACAAGACCAACAAAAGAATAGGTACTATATCCGTGTAACTTAAGTATTGTATTCGACTTGATTGGGTCAGAATGCAGTTTTTAGACAGGATCATGTCATGATTTTCACTTCATAAATTGACTGGGATTGGGTATACCAAAACAAAAATATATTAGTAACTTTTTGCTCATGGACAGGAAAAAAGTCATATGTAATTCATCCATGAAGATAAATGAAAAAGGATAGGTATTTTATCCGAGATTTTGCAAATAGCGATTGGATCTGTTGGAATGAATTATTGTTTTTATTTGACTGTCCTTATGTATTGACATGGGCATGTGGTAATGCTTTCATTTCTATGGATAAAGGAACCTGTCAGTCCATAAACAAGTACTGATGAAGAAATGAAAACTATACTAAACTAAACATAGAATGTCTATACAAAAAAAAAAGGAAATGTGTTAGGGCTATACGGACTCGAACCGTAGACCTTCTCGGTAAAACAGATCAAACTGATTATTATCAAAATGATTCGAACTGTTTCAAAGACCCAACATGCATTTTGTTGCATTGGGCTCTTTCATCAACTGATTAATGTAAAGATCAGTTAGTCCACCATATTTTTTCTTTACAGGAAGATAATAAGATGGCTCCATGTG